TTGTATTTATATGGAATCTTTTAGGATCTTTTGAACTTGCACCATAGTGCTGTTATACTGTGTCAACAATAGGAAAGTTTTATTCTTGCTTTAATTTGTTCAATTTTTGTTTGTTCTATATGTAAGTGAGTGCGTGAGTGAGCCTTAAAGTTCTAGATGGGGTTGGGGCATGGATATATGTGGTATTTCTCATTAGTTGTTATTAGTTGATCGAGTATCCTCGTATTTAGCAATTCATTTTAGTTTCGGTTAAATTTTGTGCCAGCAGCCGCGGTTATACCTTGGAGGCGTTTGAACAGGTTTGGTATTAAAGGTAGTTGTATATTTAATTTTGTTTGATTTTGTTTAGGTGGTTTGTGGGTGAAATTTTTATTATTTTTGTTTATCTTTTTTTGATTTGGAGGCTATGAAATTTTATTTGTAAACTAGGATTAGATACCCTATTATTTTGGAATGTTAATTTTGTGTACCTGAGTAGTAATAGTTATGTTCTTGAAACTTAAAGAATTTGGCGGTATTTCATTCCGTCTAGAGGAATCTGTCTCGTTATCGATAGTCCACGTTGGACCTTACTTATATTGATTTGGTTTGTATACCGCCGTTTATTGATTATCTTTTTAGAGTTATTTTAATTTTCTGGTTTCTTTATTTTGATAGATTTCAGGTCAAGGTGCAGCTTGTTTTTAAGTGGGATGATGGATTACATTAGTATTTGTTTGTGGATTGTTGGGTTTAAATACTGACATGAAATTGGATTTAGTTGTAATAATTTGTAGATTGTTATTATGATAGGTGGTTCTGGAATATGCACACATCGCCCGTCGCTCTCGTTTTGTTTATGTGATGAGATAAGTCGTAACAAAGTGGTTGTACCGGAAGGTGCGGCTGGATTGATATCAGATCATTTCTGTTAGTTGAGTTTTCATTTACGCTGAATTATTGTGCCGTGCGATTCGGCATGATCTGATTTTATTGATTGTCTTGTTTTTGTTTGTGACTGTTTATTTAGTTAATTAAAATATTATTTTGTTGTTGTATCGTTTTGATTTAATTTTTTTACTATAGTGAATTTGTACTGTAATGGGTTGAGGGGTGTAATGTGTTTTTGGAAGCTGATTTTGTTTGTTGTACCTTGTGTATCAGGGTTCATTAAATTTTATTATTTATTTTTATTTCCCGATTTTGAAGGAGTTAACGACTTATGTTAGTTACTGTTTCATTAGTATTAATAATAGGTGGTTGGTAGTGAAATGTTATTCGTCTTTAGTGGTATCTGGTTTTTCAAGAAATGAATTTAATTCATGCATCTTATTTAATATTTATTGTTGTTTTATTTGTTTTTATTTGATGCTAAGATTAAGGGGGATTAGCTCTTTATTTTATTTTTATAATTTGTGTAGTTGAGGGATTTAGTTTAGTGGATTTTATATTGATTTTCTATTTGATTATGTTAAAATTTTATTTGTTCTTTTTTTAATTTTGTGCTATTTAAATTATTTATTGAAATGTTTTCTTTATCTTTGGTTTGTGTAGTAATTATTGTGTAATTAGTAAATTTTTTTTTTATTTTGTGAAGGGGCTTGTTAATTGCTTTTAAGGAATTAGGCAAAGTTTTATATCCGCCTGTTTAACAAAAACATCTCTTCTTGTTAGTTTTTGAGGTATGGCCTGCCCACTGACCTTGTTGAAGGGCCGCGGTATTTTGACCGTGCAAAGGTAGCATAATCATTAGTTCTTTAATTGTGATCTGGTATGAATGGCTTGACGAGATATAAGCTGTCTTTGAAGTATTGTTAATTGAATTTGGTTTTTGAGTTAAAATTCTTAAATGTTTTTATGGGACGAGAAGACCCTATAGAGTTTGACATTTTTTCTGTTTTTGTATGTTTGTTTTGTTTTATTTAATAGGAAGGTTGTTTTGTTGGGGTGATGGGAGATATTATTCAACTTCTCTTTGGGCTTGCATATTTATGTATAATGGTTTTTGATCCATTTATTTTGATTATAAGATTAAATTACCTTAGGGATAACAGCGTTATCCTCCTTGAGAGTTCTTATTGGCGGGGGGGTTTGCGACCTCGATGTTGGATTAAGATGAATTTTTGGTGCAGGAGCTGAAGTGATTAGGTCTGTTCGACCTTTAAAATCTTACATGATCTGAGTTCAGACCGGCGTGAGCCAGGTTGGTTTCTATCTATAGAGAGTTTATATATTTTAGTACGAGAGGACCGGATATTTGGAATAATTTTAGTTGTTATATTGGGGTTTGTTAATGTGTACTATTTTGGCAGATAAGTGCGTTAGATTTAGAATCTATTAATGTGGAGTTGTTTTACAAGTAGTATATAATGTTTGATCTTTTTTTTATTGTTGTTGTTTTTTTGTTGTTAATAATTTTTGTTATGGTTGGAGTGGCTTTCTTGACTTTGTTGGAGCGAAGGGTTTTAGGGTATGTTCACATTCGTAAAGGCCCTAATAGGGTGGGGTTTGTTGGTATCCTTCAGCCTTTTAGAGACGCTATTAAATTATTTTCTAAGGAGCAATATTTTCCTATTGTTTCTAATTATCTTATTTATTACTTTTCTCCTGTTTTTGGGTTTTTTCTTTCCTTGTTGGTTTGATTATTAATTCCTTATTTGAGTGGGTTTATTTCTTTTGAGCTGGGCTTGTTGTTTTTTTTGGCTTGTACAAGATTGGGAGTTTATACTATTATAATTGCTGGTTGGTCTTCTAATTCTAGCTATTCTCTATTAGGCGGGCTTCGTGCTTTAGCTCAGACGATTTCTTATGAGGTAAGATTGGCTTTTATTTTGCTTTCTTTTGTTGTTTTGGTTTGTAGATACAACTTGGCTTACTTTTATTTCTTTCAGGTTTATTTGTGGTTAATTTTTATTTCTCTTCCTTTGTCATTTGTTTGATTTATTTCTTGTTTGGCTGAGACCAATCGTACGCCTTTTGATTTCGCTGAGGGTGAGTCTGAGCTTGTTTCTGGGTTTAATGTGGAATATGGTAGTGGTGGGTTTGCATTAATTTTTTTGGCTGAGTATGCAAGTATTCTTTTTATAAGATTGTTGTTTTGTATTATTTTTTTGGGTAGTGATCTTTATTCCTTTTTTTTTTACATTAGGCTCGCTTTTATCTCTTTTTTATTTATTTGGGTTCGTGGAACTGTTCCGCGGTTTCGTTATGATAAGTTGATGTATTTAGCTTGGAAGAGATTTTTGCCTCTTTCGTTAAATTATCTTTTGTTTTTTATTGGTGTTAAGTGTTTTATTTTTTCTTTGTTGTAGTGTATTAATTTAAGTATGTCAAGTTAATAGAAGATTCAAACTTCTTTCATAATGTTTTCAAGACATTAGGCTTGTCTTAGAGCTTTTTAACTTTAGTCTGTTATTTTGTCTCATAGTTTTGTTGTTATAGGGTTTATGATGTAGTATGCGAAGTATATTGTGGTTAAGATTTGTCCTGTTAGGATATAAGGGTCTTCCACTGGTCGTGCTCCAATCCATGTTAGCAGAATTACGGTATTTGTTATTGTTCAGAATAGTATTTGGTTAATTGGGTAGAATTGTGTTCCCCGGAATTTGGATTTGTTTGTTGGCATAATGAATAAAATTGCGATTGATATGGCTAGGGCAATTACTCCTCCTAATTTGTTGGGGATGGATCGTAGGATTGCGTATGCAAATAGGAAGTATCATTCTGGTTGAATATGGATGGGGGTTACTAGTGGGTTTGCTGGTGTGAAATTGTCTGGGTCTCTCAGGATGTACGGTTCTTTTAGGGTTAGTGTTGTTAGTAATATAATTATTAATGCAAATCCTAGGACGTCTTTTACTGTGAAGTATGGGTGGAATGGGATTTTGTCTGTGTTCTTGTTTAGTCCTAGGGGGTTATTTGATCCTGTTTGGTGAAGGAATAATAAATGGATTATTGCCATTGCTGTAATTGCAAAGGGTATTAGGAAGTGTAGTGCAAAGAATCGTGTTAGGGTGGCGTTGTCTACCGCGAATCCCCCTCATACCCATTGTACTACTTCTTTCCCTACATATGGGATTGCTGATAGGAGATTTGTAATTACTGTTGCGCCTCAGAATGATATTTGCCCTCATGGTAGTACATATCCTATGAATGCTGTTGCTATGGTTAGGAATAGGATTGCGACTCCCACAGACCATGTATGTATGAAATTGTATGATCCATAATATATGTTTCGTCCTGTGTGTAGGTAGATGCAGACGAAGAATAGGGATGCTCCATTTGCATGGAGGGTGCGTAGTAGTCAGCCATAGTTTACGTCTCGGCAGATGTGGCTCACACTTCTAAAGGCGGTGTCGATGTTTGGGCAGTAGTGTATGGCAAGGAATAGTCCGGTTGCAATTTGTGCTACTAGGCAGATCCCTAATAATGATCCAAAGTTTCACCATCCTCTAATTGTGGAGGGTGTTGGTAGGTCTACTAGGGCATCATTTGCGATTTTAAATAAAGGGTGTTTGTTTCGTGTAGGTTTATTCATTATCTTGTGTGTCGTAGGGGTCCTTTTGATACATTAATAATGTTTACGACTACAATTAGCGTTAAAAGTATATAGATTACTAGTATGGTTGTTATTATTCCTATTATTTGGTTATATATAACGGTTGTTGTGGTTGTAATTTCATTTTCTGTTATTGTATTGTGGGTGTTTATTTCCTTGTTGTTTGTGGGAGTTGGTATTGTATATATTAGGATGGGTATGGTGATTGATGCGATTATTAGCATTTTGTTTGATGGTGAAAATATTTCATTTGATGCCAGTCTTGTTATGTATATAAATAGCACCAGCATGCCTCCAATTATGATTATGAATAAGATGTATGAGAACCAAAAGCTTTTGTACATTGTTCCTCTAATTAGGCATACTATAATTGTTTGTATTAGTAGTATTAGTCCTATGGCTATGGGGTGCTTTATTTGTGTGAATATTAATCTTGTTGTTGTTCTTATGGATATAAATAGTTTTGTTATATCAGGGGGTATTTTATTTAAAATATTAGTTTTGGGGACTAGTGAAATGGTATTAATACCTTTCCTCTGAAGTTTTAAAAGGTTGTTCCTTATTTTTGGTTTACAAGACCAATATTTTTATTAAATTATTAAAACATTTAATGCCAATGTGATTATATTTTTTTGTTTGTTATTTTTGTGGTATTTGGGCTTTTTCTTCTAGTCGGAAGCACTTGTTAATTACTTTACTGAGATTGGAGTTTGTTGTGTTGGTTCTTTATTTTTCCATTTATTTTTATTTGTGTAGGTTTAATTATAGCCTGTTTTTTGTGGTTTATTTTCTGGTTTTCTCTGTTTGTGAAGGGGCTTTGGGTTTGTCTATTTTGGTTTCTATAATTCGTAGTCATGGTAATGATTATTTTCAATCTTATAGAGTTCTTCAATGTTAAGGTTCCTTTGTTTTTTGGTTTTTTTAATCCCCTTGTGTTTTGTTTCTAGATTTTGATGATTGATTTGTTCCTTGATGTTTTTTATTTCTTTCATTTATTTGTTTTTCTTTCCTTATTTTTTTTGTTGAAGTGGACTGGGCTATATTTTTGGTTGTGATTTGATTTCTTATGGTCTTATTCTTCTTAGCTTATGGATCTGTGTTCTTATGGTTTTGGCTAGAGAGTCTATTTTTCGTTTAAATTATTTTTCTGGCTTTTTTTTGTTTGTGGTAATTGTTCTTACTATCTTGTTATATTGCACTTTTAGAAGAATTAGTCTACTCTCATTTTATATTTTTTTTGAGAGCAGATTAATTCCTACCTTATTTTTAATTTTGGGTTGGGGATACCAGCCTGAACGGGTTCAGGCTGGTATCTATTTGTTGTTTTATACTTTGTTGGCTTCTCTTCCTTTGTTGGTTGGTATTTTATTTGTTTATAATTCTTTGGGTTCTTTGTGTTTATTTTTATTGGGCGGCAGTGGGCATTTGGTTGGTAGCTTATTTTATGTTTGTATGGTTTTTGCCTTTTTGGTTAGGATACCTATGTTTATGGTTCATTTATGGCTCCCTAGGGCTCATGTTGAGGCTCCTGTGTCTGGGTCTATGATTTTGGCTGGTGTTTTGTTGAAGTTGGGGGGTTATGGACTTCTTCGTGTTTTTCCTGTGCTGTTTAAATTCGGGTTTAAGTTTGGTGTTGTTTGGGTTGTTTTGAGTTTGGTTGGAGGCCTTTTTGTTAGTTTATTTTGTATACGACAGACTGATTTGAGGTCATTAATTGCCTACTCTTCTGTGTCTCATATGAGTATGGTTATTGGGGGTATCATGACCTTAAATTATTGGGGGGTGTGTAGTTCTTTTGCTTTGATGGTAGCACATGGTTTGTGTTCTTCTGGTCTTTTTTGTCTTTCTAACATTTCTTATGAGCGTTTCAGTAGACGGAGTCTTTTGATTAATAAGGGCTTGATTAACTTAATGCCTAGAATGGCTATATGGTGGTTTTTGTTAAGATCTTGTAATATAGCGGCTCCCCCCTCTTTGAATCTTTTGGGGGAGATTGGTTTATTAAGTAGTTTGGTTTCTTGGTCTTGGTGTCTTATGTTTGTTTTGGTTTTTTTATCTTTTTTTAGTGCTGCGTATACTCTTTATCTATATTCTTACAGTCAGCACGGGTTTATTTACTCTGGAATTTATTCTTGTTCTTTAGGTTATGCCCGTGAATTTTTGTTGTTGTTTTTACATTGGTTTCCTTTGAACTTAATTATTTTGAAGGTGGATGTTACTGTTTTTTGGATTTAATTAAATCCAAATAGTTTAAGGGAAAATGTTGGTTTGTGGTGCCGATGATATACTTATGTATTTTGGATTTATGTTTATGTCTATCTGTTTTGTTAGATTTGTTTTTTTATTTCTTTCAGGTTGAGCCTGTTGTATCCTGGGTTCTTACTTTATTATGAATGATTTGGTTTATTTCATTGATTGGGACATTATTACGTTAAATGGTAGATCTGTTGTTATAACTTTCTTGTTTGATTGGATATCCTTGTTGTTTATGGGGTTTGTTTTTATTATTTCTTCTTTAGTTATTCTTTATAGAGATGATTATATGCATGGTGATTTGAATGTTGTTCGTTTTATTTCCTTGGTTTTGATGTTTGTTGTTTCTATAATGTTTTTGATTATTAGTCCTAATTTGATTAGAATTTTATTGGGTTGGGATGGGCTGGGTTTAGTTTCTTACTTGTTAGTAATTTATTATCAAAGTGTAAGGTCTTATGGTGCTGGTATATTGACTGTTTTGTCTAATCGGGTTGGTGATGTTGCTTTGTTAATGGCTATTGCTTGGATGATTAATTATGGTAGCTGGAGTTTTATTTATTATTTGGAGGTTATATCGGGTTCTTTCGAGATAGAGTTGATTTCTTTTCTTGTTGTTTTGGCCGCTATAACTAGGAGTGCTCAGATTCCTTTCTCTTCTTGATTGCCGGCAGCAATGGCTGCTCCCACTCCTGTATCTGCCTTAGTTCATTCTTCTACTTTGGTTACGGCAGGGGTTTACCTTCTTATTCGGTTTAGCCCTTCTTTTGGGTATTGGTTGAATGTTTTTTTATTGTTGGTTTCGGGGCTAACTATGTTTATGGCTGGTCTTGGGGCTAATTTTGAGTTTGATTTAAGGAGGATTATTGCTTTATCTACTCTTAGACAGTTGGGGCTTATGATTATAACTATTTCTATTGGCCTTTCTGGTTTGGCCTTTTTTCATCTGTTGACTCATGCCTTATTTAGGGCTTTGTTGTTTATGTGTGCTGGGGGGGTTATCCATTCTATGGGGGATTCTCAGGACATTCGGTTTATGGGTGGCTTGTCTATTTATATGCCTTTTACTTCTTCTAGTTTGATGGTTTCTAATTTTGCTCTTTGTGGGATGCCCTTTTTGGCTGGTTTCTATTCTAGGGATTTTATTTTGGAGATGTTTTCTATAAGATACGTAAATATGTTTGGTATTTTTTTGTTGTTTATCTCTACAGGCCTAACTGTTTGTTATTCTTTTCGGTTATTTTATTTTGTTTTGTGTGGTGATTTTAATTTTGTTCCTTCTTATTCGATGATTGAGACTAATTATAATATAATGATTGGTATAGTTGGTTTGTTGATTATGTCTATCTTTGGAGGGGGCTCTCTTATGTGATTAATTTGTCCTACTCCTTCTATAATTTGTTTACCTTACTATTTGAGGTTTCTTACCTTGTTTGTGGTATTTTTAGGCGGCTGGCTGGGGTATGAAATTGCTGGGTTTATTTTTGGTGATAGGCTATTTTCTATATATTTATATAGTATGTCTTCATTCTCTGGGTCCATGTGGTTTATACCATTTTTTTCTACTTATGGTGTTTCTTTTAGACCTTTGGAGGTGGGGTATAGGGCGACAAAGGTTTTTGATTCTGGTTGGATGGAATTTTTTGGTGGTCAGGGTTTATATTGGGTTCTTTTTAACTTGGGCAAGGTTAATCAGTGGTTTCAGTATAATAATCTGAGGGTGTTTTTAGGGCTTTTTGTTATGTGAGTTGTTATTCTATTATTTGTTCTTATCTTTTACTTGAATAGCTTATTTTAGAGCGCGACACTGAAGATGTCGATGAGGTATTTATTATCTTTGAGTATTTATAAAAGGGTTCCTTTGTCTTTACAGTGAAAGTGTAATGTTTATTCTTCTAAACTATATAAATGTAGAGATGTAAACGGATTTTAACCGCTATAGTGATAAGTTAGCAGCATACACTTTTCTGTCATCTCCTTAACAGGAATGTTCATTCAATTTTATTATTAACAATAATATACCTCTTTTTGGTTTCAGTTAAGTTGGAAAGCGAGGATAAGTATATTATCTAAGGTCAGGTCGAAACTGACTGCAACGGTTGCTTCTTGCTTACTTTAGGGGCGGTGAAACTAACTACTTAAAGTAGTACTTTTTGAATGCAACTCAAATGTTATTATTAACTATAGTTCCTAATTTCTTCATTCCAGGGATCCTTGGTTTCACTCGTGATATAGTCCAATAATTAGGATTAGTAGGAATACTGATCTAATGGTTATTCATGCTTTTATATTTGATGTTAATATGGTGATTGGTATTGGTAGTAGAAGGGCAATTTCTACATCAAAGATTATGAAGATTACTGCAATCAAGAAGAATCGTGATGAGAAGGGGAGTCGTGCTGAGTTTTTTGGATCGAATCCACATTCGAATGGTGATCTTTTTTCTCGGTCTTCATTGATTTTTTTTGAGATTAGGGTTGCTAAGATTATAATTGCTGCCGATAAAGTTAAAGTTACTGTCGCTGATGTTGTAATTATTATAATTATTTATCTTGCTTTCACAAATTTCTTGATTGGAAGTCAAGTATACTTTCTTGTATTAGATAAATATTGTTTTATCTTCCTCATCAGTAGATTGAAATATATAAGAATAATCACACTACGTCTACGAAGTGCCAATACCACGCTGCTGCTTCAAATCCGAAGTGGTGGTTTGATGAGAAGTGTAGTGTTGTGTGTCGTATTAGGCACGTGGTTAGGAATGTTGTTCCAATGATTACATGCAGTCCGTGGAATCCCGTTGCTACAAAGAATGTTGATCCGTATGCTGAGTCTGCGATCGTGAAAGGTGCTTCGATGTATTCGTATGCTTGTAGCGCGGTGAAGTATAGCCCTAGGAGGACGGTGAAGAATAGCCCTTGAGTTGCTTGGGTGGCATTATTTTCTAGTAGCCCGTGGTGTGCCCATGTCACAGTTACTCCTGAGGCCAGTAGGATTGCTGTATTTAGTAGGGGTACTTGTAATGGGTTGAATGGTTGAATTCCTGTTGGTGGCCAGGTTGATCCTAGCTCGATTGTTGGGGATAGTCTTGAGTGGAAGAATGCTCAGAAGAATGATACGAAGAATAGTACTTCTGATACAATAAATAGGATTATTCCTCATCGTAGGCCTTTTGTTACTATTTTTGTATGAAGGCCTTGGTATGTTCCTTCTCGAGTTACATCCCGTCATCATTGGATTATGGTTAGGATGGTAATAATTGCTCCAATTATTAGTAGTCTGTCGTCATATTGGTGGAATCATTTTACTATTCCTATTAGGGTTACTATTGCTCCGATTGCTCCTGTGAGGGGCCATGGTCTTTTATTTACTATGTGGAATGGGTGGTTTTCGTGTATTGACATTAGTTAACTTCTCTAGAGTATAAGGTTCTTAAGATTGCAAATACATATGATTGAATGACTGCTACCGCTGCCTCTAGGATTAGCAGTAGGATTTGTGCAACGATTAGTACAGTTAGTAGTGTATGTCTTATGGATGGCCCGTTATTCCCTAGTAAGGTTAATAATAAGTGCCCTGCGATTATGTTTGCAGTCAGTCGTACCGCTAGTGTCCCTGGTCGGATTAAGTTTCTGATTGTCTCGATAATTACTATAAATGGTATTAGTATAGTTGGTGTTCCTTGTGGAACTAAGTGCTCGAATATGTGGTTGGTGTTTTTAATTCATCCAAATAGTATAAATCTTAATCATATTGGTAGAGCTAGGGTTAGGGTGAGTGTTAGGTGTCTTGTTCTGGTAAAGATGTATGGGAATAATCCTAGAAAATTATTTGTTAGGATTATTAGGAATAGGGAGGTTAAGATGAATGAATTTCCTTTATTTTCATTCCCCTTTCTTAAAATTGTCTTTATTTCCTGGTGTAGCTTGCTTATTAATAGCCCCACTATTATGCTGTTTCGTGATGGGATTAATCATACTCTTGTTGGGATTAGTAGGAGTCCAATAGTTGTTCTTGTTCAGTTTAATGGTAGACCATTAATTTCTGTTGTTGGGTCAAAGATTGAGAATAGATTTCTTATCATTTTCAAATTGTTTTTTGAATGTTAATAGATTTTTTTTGTTTTCTTTGCTTATTTGGTGATTGGGCGAAATAGTTTATGATGTTAAATATTAGGAATGTTGCTATAAATGTAATATATAGTAAGGTTCATTCTATAGGTATTATTTGAGGTATAAAAGGATATCTTTATGATTATTTCAGTTTGACATTCTGATGTTATATTGATTAACTAATCCTTTATCATCAGAGATACTCGCTAGGATACCATAAACTGGTTTAAGAGACCATTACTTGCTTTCAGTCATCTGATGATTCTCTTATCTTTGACACTCAGTTAATAAATTGGTTTGTTGAAACACTTTCAATTACGATTGGTATAAATCTATGGTTTGCTCCACAAATTTCTGAGCATTGCCCATATAGAAGGCCTGGTCGATTAATTGAGAATCTTATTTGGTTAAGTCGTCCCGGCGTGGCGTCTGTCTTCACTCCTAGTCTTGGTACTGTTCATGAGTGTAGTACATCTGCTGCTGTTACAATGATGCGGATCGGTGAATTTATTGGTAATACCACTCGATTGTCTGTGTCTAATAGACGGAATGCGTTGATGGGTTGATCCTCTTGCTGTACTATGTACGAGTCGAATTCTAGTTTTGTGAAGTCTGAGTATTCATAGCTTCAGTATCATTGGTGCCCTACGGTTTTTAATGTTATTACTGGGTTGTGGATTTCGTCTATTAAGTATAGTAGACGTAGGGATGGAATTGCAATGAATACTAGGATAATTGCAGGCGCGATTGTTCATAGGGTTTCAACTATTTGTCCTTCCAGTATAAACCGTCTGGTCTGTTTATTTTGGATAATTATGATTATTGTGTAAAATACTGCAGTAATAATTATTAGTATAATTATTAGTGCGTGGTCATGGAAGAAGATTAATTGTTCTATAACGGGTGATGCTCTATCTTGGAGTGTTAATTTTAATCATGTTGCCATTATTCTAATGAAAGTTTAAACTTTATTTGTGGAGCTTAAATCCACCGCACTTATCTGCCACGTTAGATTTATATTAGTTGGTTAGGGAAATGGTTGGTAATTCTGAGTATCTGTGTTCTGCTGGTGGAAGATTTTGTAATCATTCTACCGAGTTTCTTGTGTGTGTAGGGAATAGGATTGGTCGGTTTGATGTAATTCTTTCTCATATGATGAATAGAAATATTATTACTCTTACGAATGAGATTGTTGATCCTATTGATGAGACGATATTTCATGTAGTGTATGCATCCGGGTAGTCTGAGTATCGTCGTGGCATGCCGGCTAGTCCTAGGAAGTGTTGTGGGAAGAATGTTAGGTTTACCCCTACAAATATGACGGTAAATTGAGCCTTTAGTCATTTTGGGTTTATTGTAAGTCCAGTAAATAGTGGGAATCATTGGACAAATCCCCCTATGATTGCAAATACTGCACCCATTGACAATACATAGTGGAAGTGGGCTACTACGTAGTAGGTGTCATGTAAGACGATGTCGATTGACGAGTTTGCTAGTACTACTCCTGTAAGCCCTCCTATTGTGAATAGGAATACAAATCCTAGGGCCCATAGGCAGGCTGCTCTGTATGTTATTCGTGTCCCATATATTGTTGCAAGTCATCTGAAAATTTTAATTCCTGTTGGTACTGCAATGATTATTGTCGCTGATGTAAAGTAGGCTCGTGTATCAACATCTATCCCTACAGTAAATATGTGGTGGGCTCATACTACAAATCCTAGTAATCCAATCGCAAGTATGGCAAAGATTATTCCTAGGTTTCCAAAGGCTTCCTTTTTCCCTCTTTCATGGCAAATGATGTGGGATACTATACCAAATCCTGGTAGGATGAGAATATAAACTTCAGGGTGTCCGAAGAATCAAAATAAGTGTTGGTATAGGATTGGGTCACCCCCTCCTGCGGGGTCAAAAAATGATGTATTTAGGTTGCGATCTGTTAATAGCATCGTAATTGCTCCTGCTAGTACCGGTAAGGATAGTAGTAGTAGTAGGGCAGTGATTGCAATTGATCATACGAATAGTGGGATACGTTCGGGTTTTATGTTTTTTGGTTTCATATTAATTGTTGTTGTAATAAAATTTACTGCACCTAGGATGGATGAGATACCTGCTAGGTGTAAGGAGAAGATTGCTAGGTCTACCGATGCTCCGGCATGGGCGATACCTCTTGCTAGGGGAGGGTAGACAGTTCAACCTGTTCCTACACCACTTTCTACTGTTCTACTAGTGAGTAGTAGGGTTAGGGATGGTGGGAGTAGTCAGAATCTTATGTTGTTTATTCGTGGGAATGCTATGTCTGGTGCACCTAGTATTAAGGGTACCAGTCAGTTTCCGAAGCCACCAATTATAATTGGCATAACTATGAAGAAGATCATAACAAAGGCATGAGCTGTGACGATTACATTGTAGATTTGATCATCTCCAATTAGAGATCCTGGTTGTCCTAGTTCCGTCCGAATAAGTATTCTCAACGAAGTTCCAACTATTCCTGATCAAGCTCCGAATACGAAATATAAAGTTCCAATGTCTTTGTGATTAGTTGAGAAAAATCATCGGGTGAAAATTAGTGGGGTGGCTGAGATAAATAAGTAGGCGATAGGCTGTAAATCTATTTAGGGGCATTTACGTTGCTCTTCCACTACAAGTTCTTCTTGGGAGCCTTGTATTCATTTTGTGATTATAGAATGCAATTCTGTAGGGGTGAGTTAGATACTTACCAAGGCCTAAAGGAAGCCCTTTATTTATAGCTTTGAAGGTTATTAGTTTGCGTTTAACTTAAGGCCTTCGATTTAGTTAATGTTGGTGATGACTGTGCAGATTGCTATTCCTGTTAAGGAGATTGAGGATAGAGCTACTGCTGTAATGTTCTTTGTTGTTTCGTTTTTGTGGGATTTTAAGTTTTCACTTTGGCTCTACACTTAGAATTATAAATCTTGAGTATGAGATTTTTAGGTAGTAGTATAAAGTGATTAATGAGGTTACCACTACGATTGTTGCTAGTGGGGCCATACTATTTGTGATTATAGCTTGGATTACAATCCACTTAGGCAGGAATCCTAAGAATGGCGGGAGCCCGCCTAAGGATAGCAAGGATGTGAATATTATAAATTTTATTAGTGTGGCTTCTTTATTTGTTAACATGGTTTGGTTAATAAAAGATGTTCCGGACAGTTTGATGGCCGATACCACTGTTAGCACCAGGGTTGAATAAATAATGAAGTATATTATTCATAAGGTTTCGCTTGTAGTTAGTGCAATTAATATCCACCCAGTGTGATTAATGGATGAATAAGTTAGAATTTTTCGTATTGAGGTTTGGTTTAATCCTCCAATTGATCCCACTATTGTTGATAGCAGGATAATTCTTAATGTAAAGGCATTGATTTCAATCAGGTATGACATTAGTATCAATGGGGCTGCTTTTTGAATCGTTATTAGTAGCGCACAATTTTCTCATCTTAATCCTTCCATTACTCCTGGGAATCATCAGTGAAGGGGGGCTGCTCCACTTTTTAACAGGAGGGGTGTACAAATGATTATAGATGTATATGTACTTCTTTCTAATGTAAATAATTCTTCTGTTAAGGTTTTCATTACAACTATGAAGAGTAATGTTGCTGAGGCCAGAACTTGAACAATAAAATATTTTAGCGAGGCTTCTGTGTTGTATATATTTTTGACGTTGGATATCAGGGGAATAAATGATATCAAATTGATTTCCAAGCCTATCCATGCTCCTAGTCATGAATTGGAAGACACAGATATTAATATACCTCCTGTTAGAGTGGTTAGTAGGAGGATTTTGGTTGAGTTTCTGGGCATCAGAGAAGAGAGGTTAATGCTCTATTTATGGGGTATGAACCCATTAGCTTTATTTAGCTTACTTTTCTGTGGCTAGGGTTTAATGTTTACATCTTGGTGTATGGTGCACGGTAGCTTTTGATGCTTGAGGGTGATAGTTTGATTCTGTTAGATGTAATGAAGGTAGTTTGAGTTTGTACTACATATTTTATCCTATCACGATAGTCCTTTAGTCAGGCTCATCATT